GGTCAGAACTTCCTCTGGGTTCGAATCGTACTGAGAGGTCCACTAGAGATCATAAATTGTTGAAGAAAGAAGAAGGGCTTTCTTTTGTCCCTTATAGGCGATCGGAAAATAAAGAAATGGTTGAGATATTCAAAATAATTACGTATTTACAAAATACCGTCTCAATTCATCCTATTTCATCAGATCCGGCATGTGATATGGTTCCGAAGGATGAACCGGATATGGACAGTTCCAATAAGATTTCAGTCTTGAACCAAAATCCATTTTTGGATTTATTTCATCGACTCCATGACCGGAACAGGTGGGGATACACGTTACACCACGCAGAAGAGAGATTTGCAGAAAGGACAAATAGATTCATTGAATCACTAACCGATCCGGGTCTAGCCTATCTTAAATCTTTCGTTGCTAGGGATTACGACTCCCGGGATGAATCGAAAAATTCATCTTTTTTTGCTCAACTTGAGGAAGTGAAATTTTATCGAATGCTCCTAAAACAATGGGTCCGGATCTCCTGCGGGAATGATTTGGAAGATCCAAAACCAAAAAGAGTGGTATTTGCTAGCAACAACATAATGGAGGCAGTCAATCAATATAGATGGATCCGAAATCTGATTCAAATCCAATATAGCACCTATGGGTACATAAGAAATGTAGCAAATCGATTCTTTTTCATGAATCGATCCGATCGCAACTTCGAATATGGAATTCAAAGGGATCGAATAGGAAATGATACTCTGAATCATAGAACTATAATGAAATATACGATCAACCAACATTTATCGAATTTGAAAAAGAGTCGGAAGATATGGCCCGATCCTCCTATTCTTCGTATTGCTATAAGAGTCGCCATGCTAGCCAATCTTTGGAGGCATCATCTGTCACATACGTCTAGATACGCATATAGATACTACAAATGGTCCACAGGGATCCATAATTTCCAGGATGGGATCAAGAATTTCCAGAAACATTTGGAACATTTCCTTTCTGAGCAGAAGAAGAAGAGCCGTTTTCAAGTTCAAGTAATGTTCGATCATTTTCAAGTAGTGTTCGATCTTTTTCAAGTAGTGTTCAATCGATTACGTATTAATCAATATTCGATTGATTGGTCCGAGGTTATCAACAAAGAATATTTGTCTAAGTCACTTCGTTTCTTTTTGTCCAAGTCACTTCGCTTTTTGTCTAAGGTACTTCCTTTTTTCTTTGTGAGTCTCGGGAATAGCCCCATTCATAGGTCCGAGATCCACATCTATGACTTGAAAGGGCCGAATGATCCACTCTGCAATCAGTTGTTAGAATCAATAAGGGCTCGAATCGGTCATAAATGGAAACCCTTCTTATTGGATGATCATGAGACTTCCCAAAAATCGAAATTATTGATCAATGGGGGAGCAATATCACCATCTTTGTTCAATAAGATACCAAAGTGGACGATTGACTCATTCCATACTCGAAATAATCGCAGGAAATACTTGGATAACACTGATTCCTATTTCTCATTGATATCCCACGATCGAGACAATTGGCTGAATCCCGTGAAACCATTTCATAGAAGTTCATTGATATCTTGTTTTTATAAAGCAAATCGACTGCGATTCTTGAATAATCCACATCACTTCTGGTTCGATTGTAACAAAATATTCCCTTTTTCTGTGGAAAAGTCCCGTATCAATAATGATGATCTTACGTATGGACAATTCCTCAATATCTTGTTCATTCGCAACAAAAAATTTTCTTTGTGCGTGGGTAAAAAAAAAGATGTTTTTTTGGAGAGAGATACTATTTCACCAATCGAGTCACAGGTATCTAACCTACTGATACCGAACGATTTTCCACAAAGTGGTGACGAAACGTATAACTTGTACAAATCTTTCCATTTTGCAATTCGATCCGATCCATTCGTTCGTAGAGCTATTTATTCGATCGCAGACATTTCTGGAACACCTCTAACAGAGGGACAAATAGTCAATTTTGAAAGAACTTATTGTCAACCTCTTTCAGATATGACTCTATCTGATTCAGAAGGGAAGAACTTGGATCAGTATCTCAATTTCAATTCAAGCATGGGTTTGATTCACACTCCATATTCTGAGAAAAATTTACCATGCGAAAAGAGGAAAAAGAAAAAACGGAGTCTTTGTCTAAAGAAATGCGTTGAGAAACGGCAGATGTATAGAACCCTACGAGATCGTGCTTTTTCAAATCTATCAAAATGGAAGCGGTTCCAAACATATATGCCATGGTTCTTTACTTCGACAGGGTTCAAATATCTAAAATTAACCCTTTTAGATACTTTTTCAGACCTATTGCCAATACTCATCAAATTTGTATCCATTTTTCATGATATTATGCATGGATTATATACATCATGGCCAATTCGTCAGACAAAATGGTGGGCGATTCGGAATCGGATAAGTGAGATTTCGAGTCAGTGTTTACAGAATCTTCTTCTGTTCGAAGCAGAAATGATTCATCGAAATCATGGGTCACCTGTTCCATTGAGATGGACACATCTGAGAGCACCAAATGCTCTGCTCTATTCAATCCTTTTCCTTCTTCTTGTTGCTGGATATCTCGTTCCTATGCATCTTCTCTTGATTTCCCGAACCTCTAGTGAGTTACAGACAGAGTTCGAAAAGATCAAATCTTTGATGATTCCATCATACATGATTGAGTTGCGAAAACTTCTGGATAGGTATCCTACATCTGAACCGAATTCTTTCTGGTTAAAGAATCTCTTTCTAGTTGCTCTGGAACAATTAGTATATTCTCTAGAAGAAATACGGAGTTATGCTGTCAACATGCTATTGGGTGGTGGTCCCGCTTATGGGTTCAAATCAATACGTTATAAGAAGAAAGATTTGAATAGAAATCTCATCGATCGCCTAATAAGTATCATACCAAATCCCATCAATCGAATCACTTTTTCGAGAAATACGAGACATCTAAGTCGTACAAGTAAAGAGATCTATTCATTGATAAGAAAAAGAAAAAACGTGAACGTTGATTGGATTGATGATAAAATAGAATCGTGGGTCGCGAACAGTGATTCGATTGATGATGCAGAAAGAGAATTCTTGGTTCAGTTCTCCACCTTAACGACAGCGAGAGAAAAAAGGATTGATCAAATTCTATTGAGTCTGACTCATAGTGATCATTTATCAAAGAATGACTCTGGTTTTCAAATGATTGAACAACCGGGATCAATTTACTTACGGTACTTAGTTGACATTCAGAAAAAGTATCTAATGGATTATGAGTTCAATAGATCCTGTTTAGCAGAAAGACGGATATTCCTTGCTCATTATCAGACAATCACTTATTTACAACCCTCGTGTGGTGCTAATAGTTTTCATTTCCCATCTCATGGAAAACCCTTTTCGCTCCGCTTAGCCCTATCCCCCTCTAGGGGTATTTTAGTGATAGGTTCTATAGGAACTGGACGATCCTACTTGGTCAAATACCTAGCGACAAACTCCTATGTTCCTTTCATTACGTTATTTCCGAGCAAGTTCCTGGATGAGGATGATTTTGTTGATGAGGGTGATGAGATGGATGAATTTGATATTGTTATTGATGATCGTGACGATATTGAGATTGATGATAGTGACGATATCGATGATGACCTTGATACAGAGAAAGAGCTGCTAACTATGGATATGCCTTCGAAAATAGACCGATCTGATAGTGATATCGCCCTTCAATTCGAATTAGCAAAAGCAATGTCTCCTTGCATAATATGGATTCCAAACATTCATGATCTGTATGTGCATGATTCGAATTCCTTATCCCTCGGTCTATTAGCGAACTCTCTCTCCATGGATTCTGAAAGAGGCTCCACTCGAAATATCCTTGTTATTGCTTCGACTCATATTCCCCAAAAAGTGGATCCCGCTCTAATAGCTCCGAATAAATTAAATACATGCATTAAGATCCGAAGGCTTCTTATTCCACAACAACGAAAGCACTTTTTCACTCTTTCATATACTAGGGGCTTTCACTTGGAAAAGAAAATGTTCCATACTAATGGATTCGGGTCCATAACCATGAGTTCCAATGCACGAGATCTTGCAGCACTTACTAATGAGGCCCTATCAATTAGTATTACACAGAAGAAATCCATTATAGACACTAATACAATTAGATCCGCTCTTCATAGACAAACTTGGGAGTTGCGATCCCAGGTAAGATCGATTCAGGATCATGGGATCCTTTTCTATCAGATAGGAAGGGCTCTTGCACACAATGTACTTCTAAGTAATTGCCCCATAGATCCTATATCTATCTATATGAAGAAGAAATCATGTAAGGAAGGGGGTTCTTATTTGTACGAATGGTACTTCGAGCTTGGAACGACGATGAAGAGATTAACGATACTTCTTTATCTTTTGAGTTGTTCTGCCGGATCGGTCGCTCAAGATCTTTGGTCTCTACCCGGACCCGATGAAAAAAGTAGGATCGCTTCTTATGGATTCGTTGAGAATGATTCTGATCTAGTTCATGGCCTATTAGAAGCAGAAGGTGTTCTCGTGGGATCCTCACGGACAGAAAAAGATTGCAGTCAGTTTGATAATGATCGAGTGACATTGCTTCTTCGGTCCGAACCAAGGAATCCCTTAGATATGATGCAAAAAGGATCTTCTTCTATCGTTGATCAGAGACTTCGATATGGAAAATACGAATCTGAGTTTGAAGAAGGGGAAGGAGCCCTCGACCCGCAACAGATAATAGAGGAGGCTCACATAGTTTGGGCTCCTAGAATATGGCGCCCTTGTGGCAATCTATTTGATTGGATCGAAAGGCCCAATGAATTGGGATTTCCCTATTGGGCCAGGGGCAAGCGGATCAAAGAGGATGAGCTTCAAGAAGAGGATGAGCTTCAAGAGAATGATTCGGAGTTCTTGCCGAGTGGAACCATGCAGTACCAGACACGAGATCGATCTTCCCAAGAACAAGGCTTTTTTAAAATAAGCCAATTTATTTGGGACCCTGGGAATCCA